GCTCTTTGAGTCTTGGACTGCGTGTACCAATTAGTGTAACTACACTATAAAATACACTATGTAAAAGCTCTTTGAGTCTTGGACTGCGTGTACCAATTAGTGTAACTACACTATAAAATACACTATGTAAAAGCTCTTTGAGTCTTGGACTGCGTGTACCAATTAGTGTAACTACACTATAAAATACACTATGTAAAAGCTCTTTGAGTCTTGGACTGCGTGTACCAATTAGTGTAACTACACTATAAAATACACTATGTAAAAGCTCTTTGAGTCTTGGACTGCGTGTACCAATTAGTGTAACTACACTATAAAATACACTATGTAAAAGCTCTTTGAGTCTTGGACTGCGTGTACCAATTAGTGTAACTACACTATAAAATACACTATGTAAAAGCTCTTTGAGTCTTGGACTGCGTGTACCAATTAGTGTAACTACACTATAAAATACACTATGTAAAAGCTCTTTGAGTCTTGGACTGCGTGTACCAATTAGTGTAACTACACTATAAAATACACTATGTAAAAGCTCTTTGAGTCTTGGACTGCGTGTACCAATTAGTGTAACTACACTATAAAATACACTATGTAAAAGCTCTTTGAGTCTTGGACTGCGTGTACCAATTAGTGTAACTACACTATAAAATACACTATGTAAAAGCTCTTTGAGTCTTGGACTGCGTGTACCAATTAGTGTAACTACACTATAAAATACACTATGTAAAATTATACATAATATACCCTAGTTCATACATATAATGTACTATATAATATTCATGGGGTAAATAATTTAATGTATAATTATACATAATATACCCTAGTTCATACATATAATGTACTATATAATATTCATGGGGTAAATAATTTAATGTATAATTATACATAATATACCCTAGTTCATACATATAATGTACTATATAATATTCATGGGGTAAATAATTTAATGTATAATTATACATAATATACCCTAGTTCATACATATAATGTACTATATAATATTCATGGGGTAAATAATTTAATGTATAATTATACATAATATACCCTAGTTCATACATATAATGTACTATATAATATTCATGGGGTAAATAATTTAATGTATAATTATACATAATATACCCTAGTTCATACATATAATGTACTATATAATATTCATGGGGTAAATAATTTAATGTATATATGACAGAAAATAGTTTAACGTAAAGATATTAGTTTTGGGGACTAACGATGGGAATTGATTCTCTTTTCTGATGTCCTAGGGGGCGCGCGCCCCATTCTTGGTTTACAAGGCCAACGCTTTGGCGTGTTAAGCTACTGGGACCAGTCTTTTTTCATCTTCTTTGTTTTCTTTTTGTTTTGTCGTGTTCATAAAGTTTTCAATGGTGTTTGTGGTAGGAATGAGGATGATGAGTATTAGGAAGTAGGCGATTGAGGCTGCTTGGCCAATCTGTGTGAATGGTGATTCTACTGGTTGGCCTCCGATTCAGGTTAGGATAAATACGTTTGTTGTCAGGGTCCAGAATATTGTTTGGGAAAGGGGTCGGAATATATTACCCTGTTGGTTTGAGTTGTGTAGGGTCGGGATAAGGAACAGAATGGCGATAGATAGTGCTAGGGCTAGGACTCCTCCCAGTTTGTTTGGGATTGATCGTAGGATTGCGTATGCGAATAGGAAGTACCACTCGGGTTTGATGTGGGGGGGCGTAGATAGGGGGTTGGCTGGGGTGAAATTTTCTGGGTCGGCGAGCAGGTTTGGGGCGAAGAGGGCTAGGTATAGCAGGACAAACATTATAAAGGATAAGCCTAAAAGATCTTTGTAGGAGAAGTAGGGGTGGAATGGGATTTTGTCTGGGCCTGAGTTTATTCCTGTTGGGTTGTTTGATCCTGTTTCATGTAAGAATACAAGGTGGAGGATCACTGTTGTGGTGATAATGAATGGTAGGAGGAAGTGAAACGTAAAGAATCGTGTGAGTGTTGCATTGTTTACGGAGAATCCTCCTCACACTCATTCTACTAGTGTTATGCCAATGTATGGGGTGGCGGATAATAGGTTGGTGATTACGGTTGCCCCTCAGAAAGATATTTGTCCTCATGGGAGGACGTAACCTACGAAAGCAGTGGCTATGACTAGGAAGAGGAGTAGGATGCCCACATATCATGTTTTTTTTTGTAGGTAGGAGTTGTAGTATAGTCCGCGGCCAATGTGTAGGTAAAGGCAGAAGAAGAATATGGAGGCACCATTGGCATGAGTGTTTCGAATAAGTCACCCGTATTGGACGTCTCGGCAAATATGGGCTACGGAGGCAAAGGCAAGGGCGGTGTCTGTTGAGTAGTGTATGGCTAGGAATAATCCTGATACTATCTGTAATAATAGGCAGATTCCTAATAGTGAGCCGAAGTTTCACCAGCCTGAAATGTTTGTTGGGGTTGGGAGGTCAATTAGGGAGTGGTTGGCAAGTTTAATAATCGGGTGGGTTTTTCGTATAGGTGTCATCCAGTTCCTACTTGGATTTAAACACCAAGCCCTGTGGTCCGAAAAACCACCGCTGTAGCTCAACTATAAGAACAGAATGTTGTATTTTGTAATTTTTTTTTCTTTCTTATGTTTATTATTAGGTGGGGTTGGTGTGGCGAGTAATCCGTCGCCTTTTTATGGGGTTGTTGGGCTTGTATTTGGTGCGCTGGCTGGGTGCGTGGCGTTGGTTAGTTTAGGGGGGTCTTTTATTGGCTTGGTTTTGTTTATTGTTTATTTGGGTGGGATAATGGTTGTGTTTGCATATTCGGTTGCTTTGGCGGCGGAGCCGTATCCTGAGGATTCTGGGGGGACCATTTTGTGGTGAGTTTTATGTTATGTGGTACTTGTGTTGTTTTTATGGGGGGTTTTAATAGAGGTCGTTGGTTTTGGGGGTGTGGGGGTTTCGGGTGCGGATTGTTATGGGGGTTACCAGCTTCGTCTTGATAGTTGTGGGGCCGTATTAATGTATTTTTGGGGTTGGGGGCTGTTGTTGTTATGCGGATGGGCTTTGTTGTTAGTCTTATTTGTTGTTTTAGAGTTGGTTCGTGAGTTAGGGCGGGGTGGGCTACGTGTGCCAGAGGGTTCATGATAGAACGAACAGTGGTAAAAGTAGTATGGCTGCAAGGTATGCTTTAATCAGTCCTGATTGCATGGCCGAGGTTTTAGTGCTTACTAGTGTGTTTAATTTTTTAATTAGCTCGGGTCCGATAGCTTCGTATAATATACGGTCGTTTAGTTGTATGGCGGCGGTTGCTAGTATTAGTAGTTTGAGTGGTCAGGTTCGATGTACAACTAAATTGAAGAAGATGAAGTTGGATAGTTTGGTGTAGATGTTATTGTAGAATCGGGGTGTTGGGTGTATTTGGGATACAAGATCCAGGGCGACAAGGAGTCCTGTTAGTGTGGCAAAGAGGGCTAAAAGTTTTACTGTGAGTGGTATGGTGGTGGGTTGTAGTTGTTTTGGGATCATTGTTGATGAGATAACAAGTCCTGCTAGGATGCTGCCTACGGCTAGTCGTAAAATAGGGGCTGTTTGACTTCGGTGGGTCTCTGTTGGTTGTATTTGGGATGGGTAGCGGGGCGTGCCCATTTGAATGTATAATACTAGCCGTAGGCTGTAGGCGGCGGTGAGTGAGGTGGCCAGTATGGTAAGTGTAAGGGCTCAGGCGTTTAGGGTGGAGTTGGTTATGGCTTCAATGATTGCATCTTTAGAGTAAAACCCAGCTAGGAAGGGGGTTCCTGCTAGTGCTAGTGAGCCCAAGGTTATTGCGGTGGTTGTGATTGGTATGGCTTTTTGTATTCCACCCATCTTTCGAATGTCCTGTTCGTTATTTAGGGCGTGGATTACTGAGCCCGAACATAAGAATAGTATTGCCTTGAAGAAGGCATGTGTTGAGATATGAAGGAAGGCCAGCTCAGGCTGATTAAGTCCAATGGTTAAAAATATTAGTCCTAGCTGGCTTAGTGTTGAGAAGGCAATAATTTTTTTAATGTCGTTTTGGGTGAGGGCGCACAGTGCTGCGAAAGTGGTTGTTAGGGCGCCCAGGCAGATGCAGGTTGAAGTAGCGATTTCGTTAGACTGAATGAGCGGGTGTATGCGAATTAGTAGGAATACCCCAGCTACCACTATTGTGCTTGAGTGTAGTAGGGCTGATACAGGGGTGGGGCCTTCTATTGCGGCTGGGAGTCATGGGTGAAGCCCAAATTGGGCGGACTTTCCGGCGGCTGCTAGGATAAGGCCTAATAGCGGCAGGGTTGGCGTGTCTTGGTGGGAGAATATTTGGTGTAGTTCTCATGTGTTTTGCTCTACTGCGATTCATGATATTGACAGGATCAATCCTACGTCGCCAACACGGTTGTAGATAATTGCTTGTAGGGCTGAGGTGGTGGCGGCGGTGCGTCCGTGCCATCAGCCAATTAGTAGAAATGATATGATTCCTACCCCCTCTCAGCCAATGAATAGTTGTAATATGTTGTTTGCGGTCGTTAATGTTAATATTGCGATGAGGAAGAGGAGTAAGTGTTTAGAGAATTTGCAGAGGTTTGGGTCAGAGGCTATATATCAGCTCGAGAACTCTATGATTGACCAGGTGATGAGTAGGGCGATGGGTAAAAATATTGTTGAGTAGTAATCAAATATAAAGCTTAGTGATAGGTTGAAGGTTATTTGGGCTCATGTGATGTTTGTTGTAATGGTTTTGGCTCCGGAGTCGATAAGTAGTAGTATTGGTAACAGGCTGACGATACATGCTGTTTTGACGGTGGTGGTAGCTGTTTTAGTGCTTGGTTTGAATAGTAGTGGTGTTAGTAGGATTACCAGTGTTAGTAGTGTGCTAGTGTGGAATAGAATAGCGGTCATTACTTTCACTTGGGGTTGCACCGAGAATTATTAATTCCTAAAATTAATGGAAAACTATTATCCTTTGAAAGTGGTTTTGGAGGGGGCCAGGGTATTATGTCTGGGTTGTCGAATTAGCAGTTCGGCGGCCTACCCCTCGGTGAACAAGGGGATTGATACCCTATTTTCGGGGTCACGACCCGGCGTCTTGGTTAAACTATGTGCACTTTAGAATATTAGGCCTGGGTAGACGATTAGTGTGATTGTTGGGATTAAGTGGAGCACTATTAATAAGTGTTCTCGTGTGTGTGCTGGTTCGGCGGTAACTGGTGAGGGCTTACTGCGTTGTGTGCTAAGGAATATATGTAGGGAGTAAAGGGCTGTAAGGAGTGTTGCGGACCCAGTTAGGATAATTGTTGTTATGGTTCAGTTGAATAGTGATAGGATAATCATGATCTCTCCTAACAGGTTGATTGATGGGGGTATCGCTATGTTAAGTAAGCTTGCTGTTAGTCATCAAGTGGTCTTAAGTGGTAGTATTAGTTGTAACCCTCGTGTTATGGTTATCATCCGGGTATGGGTTCGCTCGTAGCTGGTGTTTGCCAGGCAGAATAGTATTGAGGATGCAATTCCATGGGCAATTATTAATACTATTGCTCCCGGGATGCTTCATGGTGTTTGGATTAGGGCTGCTGTGGTTACAAGCCCTATGTGGCTAACTGATGAGTACGCGATGATGGCTTTTAGGTCAGGTTGACGCAAGCAGGTTAGGCTTGTTATAATTATTCCTCATAAGGCTAGGGCTATAAATGGTAGGGATAGAATTTTTATGGTGGGGGCGAGGATTGGGGTCATGCGAATAATGCCATAGCCGCCCAGCTTTAAAAGAATAGCGGCAAGTACTATTGACCCTGCGATTGGGGCTTCTACGTGGGCTTTTGGTAGTCATAGGTGTAGTCCGTAGAGGGGAATTTTAATGAAAAATGCTGTTATACATGTGAGTCACAATAGTGTGCTGTTTAGGCTTGTGTTTGTAAGTGCGAGGAGTACGATGTTTGTGTGTCGGATTATGTTTATGTAGAGGATGGTGGTTAGTAGTGGTAGTGAGCCTGCAAGGGTATAAAGCAGGAAGTAGGTTCCTGCGTTTAGTCGTTGTGCTTGGTGCCCTCAACGGGTGATAAGGATAAGCGTGGGTAGTAGGGTGGCTTCAAACATGATATAAAATAGTGTTAGGTCTGTTGCGGCAAAGGCTATAATTAGGGTTGTTTGAAGTGTTGCTGCAGTAGCCAAAAACAGGTGTTTCTGTATTCGAGGGGCGGAGGCTAGGTGATGTTGGCTGGCAATGATTATTAATGGTAGTGTTCATGCGGATAAGATGATCAGGGGGGTAGAGATTTCGTCTAGTATTATTCACGTATTTGTGACGATCGGTTTTAGGTTTAGTGGTTGGGCCGTTGTTTTAAGGAGAAAAAGGGTGATAAGTATTGCGTAGGAAGTGGTTGTTGTGAATAGGTATTTTGTTGGTGTTAGTATGGCGGTTGGAATTAATATTGCTGTGGCTAATACGATTTTTAACATAACATAACATTTTAGTAGGTTGAGGGCTTTTAGGTGGCTTAGGGTGTGTGTTCGGGAGGATGCTACTAGTAGGGCTAATCCAACCCCTGCTTCACAGGCGGAAATGGTTAAAAGAATAAGTGGTTGGGTGTGGGTGGTGGTGTTGTTGGTTGTTTGTGAGATTTGTGTTAGTGCTATAAATAGGGCTAATATTATGGCTTCTAGGCATAAAAGTGCTGAGACAAGGTGTTTGCGGTTTGATGTTAGTCCAACTAGGCCCAGCAGTAGTATCATAGAGGTGAAGAATTGTGTCTGGGACATAATATTGACCCCAAATATTTTTGGGATTTACTGAGCCGAAATCAGTAGTCTTTAGTTAGATTAGTCAATATATTCGGCCCACTCGAGTCCGCCCTGTGACCACTCATAAACAAGACCTGCGGCAAGTAGTGTAATTAGTGTGGTGATAAGGAGTAGCGTGTTTGTTGGGGCTTGGTTGTTAATGGCCCATGGGGTGGGAAGTAGAAGGGCGATTTCAAGGTCGAATAGTAAGAATAGGATGGCTACTAGAAAAAACCGTATAGAGAACGGTAGGCGGGCGGACCCCAGTGGGTCAAACCCACATTCGTATGGGGATAGTTTTTCGGTGTCAGGGTTTATCTGTGGCAGTCAAAAGTTGATTAAGGTTAGGGCCAGGGCTAATGAGAAAGTTATGAGGATGATGGTTGGGAGTTTTATTACTTCCTCCAACTGAGTTGGTTGGGTTAAATAAGTGGAAATTATTTGTAATAGGTTATACTAAGGAAGTATGAGCCTCATCAGTAGATAGATATATAGAGGAATAGTCAGACGACATCTACAAAGTGTCAATATCAGGCTGCTGCTTCAAAGCCAAAGTGGTGTTTTGTGGTGAAGTGGTGGAAGGCGTGGCGTGCTAAACAGGCAGATAGGAACAGTGTTCCAATAATCACATGGAGTCCGTGAAAGCCTGTGGCCACAAAAAAAGTTGATCCATATGTAGAGTCAGCGATGGTAAATGGGGCTTCTAGGTATTCTATTGCTTGAAGTAGTGTAAAGTATGCTCCCAGGAAAATGGTGGCTGTTAAGCTTTGTAGGGCTTCTTTTCGGTTGCCGGCTATAATTGCATGGTGAGCTCATGTGACGGTGACCCCAGAGGACAATAATACGATAGTGTTTAATAGTGGCACTTCAAATGGGTTTAGTGGTGTGATTCCGCTAGGGGGTCAATAGCTGCCCAACTCTGGGGTCGGGGCAAGGCTGGAGTGATAGAAGGCTCAGAAAAATCCGATAAAGAAGAATACCTCTGAGGTGATGAATAAAATTATTCCATATCGTAGGCCTTTTTGTACAGACTTGGTGTGGTGACCTTGGAATGTTCCTTCGCGGATAACATCTCGTCATCACTGATATGCGGTTGTTAGTGTTAGGGTGAGGCCTAGGATTATTAGGGTTACTGAGCCCTTGTGGAATCAACTAGCTAGTCCTGAGGTTATTATGAGTGCGCCTACTGCACCTGTTAGTGGCCAGGGGCTGGGGCCTACTATGTGGAAGCTGTGGGCTTGGTGGGTCATTAGGTGTTTTCTTGTAGATACAGGCTTAGTAGTAAGGTGAAGACGTAGGCTTGGATTATTGCTACTGCGATTTCCAGCCCTGTTAGTAGAAGTAACAGGGCTGTGGTTGTGATTGGAATTAGGGGTGTTATTGTGGTCAATTCTAGTGTAGTGGCTGAGATTAGGGTAATTAATAGGTGACCTGCGGTCAGATTGGCTGTTAAGCGGACCCCAAGGGCTACAGGTCGGATTAGTGTGCTGATTGTCTCAATAATGATTAGAGCCGGGATTAGTATTATAGGGGTACCCGGTGGGAGTAGATGGGCTAAAGCTGTTGTTGGTTGAGTACGTAGGCCGAGTAACACGGTGGATAGTCACAATGGGATTGCAAGTCCTATGTTTAATGATAGTTGTGTTGTTGGGGTAAATGTGTATGGAAGAAGTCCTAGTAGGTTAGTTGTCACGAGGTAGTATATGACCATGGTTAGTGGGAGGGCTCAGTGGTGGCCTGGTTTGTTTAGAGGGGTTAAAAGTTGTTTGGTGAATTTAAGTGAAATTCATGCTTGGAGGGTGGTGGTGCGGTTTGAGATCGGGCGGTCGGTGGGTGTTAGTAGTAGCAGGGGTATAAGTATAGCGATTAATACTAGTGGGATGCCTAGAGTTTTTGGTGGGTCAAATTGGCTGAATAAATTTATAGTCATGGTCAGTTTCAGTGGTGGGAGGGTTGTTTGTTTGGAGGGGGTGTGGGGGGTTTAGATTGAGTCAGTATTAGGAGTCCTGGCTTCAGCACTAGTAGGAGTAATAACCAAAGGGTTAATAGTGTGGTGAATCATGGGCCTGGATTTAGTTGTGGCATGCCCCAGGGGACTGCGTGTCCATTTCTGGCTTAAAAGGCTAGCGCTTGTGTGGTTAGCTACCTGGGGAGTCCTGTAGTACTATGGTTGATCAGTTTTCAAATGCGCCGAGGGTTGTAGATTCTATTGCGATAGGTATGAAACTGTGGTTGGAGCCGCAGATTTCTGAGCACTGGCCATAAAATAGGCCCGGTGTGGAGGTGGTAAAGGTTGTTTGGTTTAATCGTCCTGGGACGGCGTCTGTTTTCACCCCAAGGGCTGGGACAGCCCATGAGTGTAGCACGTCTTCGGCAGAAATTAGTATGCGTGTTGGGGAGTTTATTGGTACTACTATGTTATGGTCGACTGTTAGTAGGCGTGGGTGACCCGGGGCCAGGTCTTGTGTTTGAACTATGTAGGAGTCAAAAGTAAGGTCTTGGTAGTCGGTGTACTCATAACTTCAATATCATTGGTGGCCCAAGGCTTTTACTGTTAATTGTGCATCTGAGACTTCGTCTATCATGTATAGAAGTCGTAATGAGGGGAGGGCAATTAAAATTAGGATGAAGGCTGGCAGGGTGGTTCAAACAGTTTCTACTGTTTGTGCATCTACTATGCTAGTATGTGTTAATGAGGTTGTGATTATAAGGGTAATTGTGTATAAAACGACGATGCTGATAATAAAGATTACTATTATTGCATGGTCGTGCAGTCGAAGTAGTTCTTCTATAATTGGTGAGGCTGCGTCTTGGAAGTTGGTTTGGGCAGGGTGTGCCATGGGGGCTCATAGGTGACTGACCTATAATTTAGCACTGACAGGGCTATGTAATAAAATTTACTAGGGCCCCTGAGAGATGAGCATGGTTGTTGTGCGCCTAGCTTGAAACTAGGTGGGGGAGGTTCAATTCCTTCTTCTCTTTTTTTGGTTTTGGTGGGAATACTAAGATTGGTTCTTCATGGGTGTGGTATGGGGGTGGACAGCCGTATAGTCATTCTACATTGAAGCATTCCATATGTGCTGGCACTGGTGTGCGCTTTGCTGCAAAGGCTTCTCAAATAGCTAGTAGTATGATTATTGTTCCTGTAAATGAGATGATGGAGCCAGCTGATGAGATGGTGTTTCAAATTGCATAGGCGTCTGGGTAATCAGAGTAACGCCGGGGCATTCCGGCCAGCCCTAAGAAGTGCTGGGGGAAAAATGTGATATTTACGCCGATAAATATTAGGCTAAAGTGGATTTTTGTTAATACTGGGTGCATTGTAAATCCTGTGAATAAGGGGAATCAGTGAATTAATCCTCCCATGATTGCAAATACGGCGCCTATTGACAGAACATAGTGGAAGTGGGCGACTACATAGTATGTATCGTGGAGTATAATATCTAGTGAGGAGTTGGCTAGAACTACTCCTGTGAGTCCCCCAATGGTGAACAGGAAGAGGAATCCAAGAGCTCAGAGTAAAGGTGCCTCTCATTTAATCATCCCTCCGTGCAAGGTGGCCAATCAGCTGAACACCTTTACCCCGGTCGGGATGGCAATAACTATGGTGGCGGAGGTAAAATAGGCGCGTGTGTCAACATCTATTCCAACAGTGAATATGTGGTGGGCTCATACAATGAATCCAAGCAGGCCGATGGAGATTATCGCCCAAACCATACCTATATAACCAAAGGGCTCCTTTTTACCAGAGTAGTGGGCAATGATGTGGGATACCATGCCGAATCCTGGGAGGATTAAGATGTACACCTCTGGGTGTCCAAAAAATCAAAATAGGTGTTGATAAAGGATTGGGTCCCCGCCCCCGGCAGGATCAAAGAAGGTGGTGTTTAAGTTTCGGTCTGTTAGTAGTATTGTAATCCCTGCAGCTAGAACTGGGAGTGAAAGGAGTAGTAGGATTGCTGTGATCAAGACGGATCAAACGAAAAGTGGGGTACTATATTGTGAGAGGGCTGGGGATTTCATGTTTAGTGCTGTGGTGATGAAATTAATAGCGCCCAGGATGGAGGAGATGCCTGCGAGGTGAAGTGAGAAAATAACTAGATCAACTGATGGCCCTGCGTGGGCCAGGTTTCCTGCTAGTGGCGGATAGACTGTTCAGCCGGTGCCGGCACCGGCTTCAACTCCTGCGGAGGCGAGCAACAACAGGAGGGCTGGCGGTAGGAGTCAGAAGCTTATATTGTTTATTCGGGGGAAGGCTATGTCTGGGGCGCCGATCATTAATGGGACTAATCAGTTGCCGAAGCCCCCAATCATGGCTGGTATAACCATAAAGAAGATTATCACGAATGCATGGGCTGTCACCACGACATTATATGTTTGGTCATCACCAAACAAGGACCCGGGCTGGCTTAGTTCGGCCCGGATCAGCATGCTTAGTGAGGTACCAACTGTTCCAGCTCATGCACCAAATAGGAGGTAAAGGGTGCCGATGTCTTTGTGGTTTGTGGAGAACAATCAGCGTGATAGTGTCACAGGTAGGGTGGCCGAGGGAAAGGCCATGAGTTGTAGCCTCATCTACACAGGTTTAAATCCTGTCACTACCAGGCCCCGCGGTGGTAGCACATCAAAATGCAAGTTTGGAGGAGCACACCAGGCTGTGTGCCGGGGCTTCTCCCGTTTTTTATCAACGGGAGAAAGCGTAGATTGAAGCCCGCTGGATAGGGTGTTTAGTTGTTAACTAGATTTCTTGCGGGATCGAGGCCCGTCGGTCTAGGGAGGTCTTAGCTTAATTAAAGTGTCTGAGTTGCATTCAGAAGATGTATATTAGAGTTTTACAGGTCTTCAGAGATTAGGAGTTTTATGCTCATATTTAGGGCTTTGAAGGCTCTTGGTTTGTGTTAACCTAAATCTCTAGTTCGTGTAGAGTACTGGTGTTAGGGGGAGGGCTATGATGGTTAGTGGTAGGGTTATAGTTAGGGTTGGGTTTAGGTTGGATTTGAATCGTCATTTGTGTTTGTTGTGGGTGGTGGTTGGGGCTGCGGTTAGGGTGGCGATATAGGCTATCCGGATGTAGAAGAAGAGGCTAGGCAGGCTGGCGAGAATTAGTAGAATGCTTAGGGCTAGTAGGTCGTAGGTGGTAAGTTCTTTTAGGATGAGCCACTTTGGAATGAATCCAGTTAGAGGTGGAAGCCCTCCCAATGATATTAGTGTAATTATGGCTGTAATTTGTAATGTTTGTGAGTGTGAGGGGGCGGTGGGTAGGTCTACTAGGGTTTTTGTGTTTATTTGGTTGAGGGTGAGGAATATTGAGGTAGTTATAATTATATAGGTGATTAAGGTTAAGGTGGCCAGGGCTGGGTCAATGGTGGTGGCGATTAGTAGTCACCCTATGTGGGCAATAGATGACAGTGCTATAATTTTTCGTGTTTGGGTCTGATTTAGTCCTGTTCATCCACCTAAGAGGGTGGAGATGAGGCCGCATATTAGCATTAAGTTTGTGGGTAGGTGGTTTGTTGTTAAAAGTAGGAATGTTATTGGGGCTAATTTTTGTCATGTGGAGATAATTAGTGCTGTGGTTATTGTAGAGCCTTGGATTACCTCTGGGTATCAGGCGTGAACAGGAGCTAATGCGAGTTTGGCTATGATTGCTATTGTTATTATTGTTATTGCGACATGGTTTGTGTTATTGGTGATGGCCCATTCGCCAGAGGTCCAAGCATTTCATGTTCCTGCGAAAAGGAGGAGGGTGGCTGCTGTAATTTGAATTAGGAAGTACTTTGTTGCGGCTTCAGTTGCACGTGGGTGGTGTGGGGTTGAAATGATAGGTAGCATGCTTAGTGTGTTTAGTTCTAGTCCAAGTCAGGCTAGGAGTCAGTGGTGGCTTGCCATAGTGATAATGGTGCCTGTTGAGAGGGTTGTGATTAATAGTGTTCAGGTTGTAGGGCTAATTAGTATAGGAAGGGTTTTATACCAACATTGTCGGGGTATGGGCCCGAAAGCTTTTTTAGCTGACTTTACTTAGGAAATCGGGAGTCGAACCCGCACCATAAAATCCAAAATCTTATGTACTTCCAATATTATACTATCCCCTTGGAAGTGAGGGGGTTTAAACCCCTATGTGCTACTCTATCAAAGTAGTCCTTGTGTTCGGGCACGCTTCCTTTAACCTAGCTAACAGGGGGAGTTCCGAAAAGAGCTACTGGAGTGGCGGCGTATCATAGGCATATGGCCAGGGTAATAGGTAGGAAGTTTTTTCATAATAGGTGTATTAGTTGGTCGTAGCGGAACCGTGGGTATGAGGTGCGCGCTCATAGGAAGCCGAGTGTGAGTGTGAGTGTTTTTATTATTAAGATAGTTGGGAATAGTTCTATGGTTGTTAATTGGTTTGGGGACAGGAATAGGATGCATGATAATGTGTTTATTAGTAGGATGTTTGAGTATTCGGCTAGGAAGAAAAGGGCGAAAGGTCCAGCTGCGTATTCTACGTTGAATCCTGATACAAGTTCTGACTCGCCCTCTGTGAGGTCGAATGGGGCGCGGTTTGTTTCTGCTAGTGTAGATACGTATCATATTATTATTAATGGCCAAGCGCATGTGGCGAGCCATGTGGTTTCTTGTGCGGTTAAAAGGGCTTTAGTTGAGAACCCCCCGGATGTGATGATTGTTGCTAGGAGAATTAATCCAAGGGTTACTTCGTAAGAGATTGTCTGGGCGACTGCTCGAAGGGCGCCTAGTAGGGCGTATTTCGAGTTTGAGGCTCAGCCAGACCACAGGATGGTGTAGACAGCTATGCCTGAGATGGTTAGAATAAGTAGTAGTCCTAGGTTCGTGTTTACGAGGGGGTGTGGCATTGTTAATGGGGTTCATATTGTCAGAGCTAAGATGAGGGCTAGTATGGGCATGGTTAGGAACAGGGTGTGTGAGGATGTGGCTGGTTTTAGTGGTTCTTTAATGAATAGTTTAACGCCGTCGGCGATTGGTTGGAGTAGTCCAAATGGGCCCACCACGTTTGGGCCCTTGCGTAGTTGTATGTATCCGATTATTTTGCGTTCGAGCATGGTTAGGAATGCTACAGCTAGTAGTACAGGAATAAGTAGTGTGGCGGGGTTAAGTAGGTGTTCTGTAATACAGGGCATAATTAGGGAGAAGATTTGAACTTCTGTAGGTAAGGCTTAGGCCTACCGCAATATTAACCTGGCTCTGCCACCTTAATAATGTCCCTTGTTTGGGGATGGGTGGGTGGTTGGATTTTATTTTGGTTGCAAATGTGTTGTGGCAGCATGCGCTTGTTAGTGTTGATGCTGTTTTCTCGGTCCTTTCGTACTAGAGAAAAGTTTCATAGATAGAAACCGACCTGGATTGCTCCGGTCTGAACTCAGATCACGTAGGACATTAGTCGTTGAACAAACGAACCTTTGGTAGCGGCTGCACCACCTGGGTGTCCTGATCCAACATCGAGGTCGTAAGCCCTCCTGGCGATATGGGCTCTTGGGGAGGATGGCGCTGTTATCCCTGGGGTAACTTGTTTCGTTGATCAGTTTGACTGGGTCGTGGTGTTTATGGGTTGACGTGTGGGTCTAGGTTACGCTGTGGTAATATCGTGGAGGTTTTGTTTTACTCCATAGTCGCCCCAACTGAAAGCGTGTGTCAATGGTAGTTTTGGTGTTGACACTTGGGCTTAAAGCTCCACAGGGTCTTCTCGTCTAATGTGTTTATCTCAGCTTTTGTACTGAGAGATCAGGTTTATTGGTTGGCTATAGGAGACAGTTGGGCCCTCGTTTGGCCGTTCATTCTAGTCCCTAATTAGGGGACAAGTGATTATGCTACCTTTGCACGGTTAGGATACCGCGGCCGTTAAAAGTGGTTCACTGGGCAGGCAGGACCTTTAATGCTTGTTGTGCTAAAGGCCGTGTTTTTGGTAAACAGGCGGGGCACTAATTAGCTGAATTCCTTCTGTAGCTGTAGGTCTTTATTTTGTGCACGCCTGTGTTGGGTTGACAGGGGGTTTATAGGTTATCTTGATATGGTCTATGATGCTTTGGCTCAGGCTGTTTAATTGTCGGTAGAGGATTCGGCGCCGGCGCAGGGGGGTGCACATGAGTTGGTGAACTTATTACTAGTTTTAGCAGTATTACCCCCGGATTTTGTTGTGGGGTGACTCAGTTTGTGTTAGGGGGTTTTATTTTGTGTTGGTATTTTGTGGGGTAGGTGCTTTGACGCTATTTTTGATGGTGGCTGCTTTAAGGCCTACTGGTGGTGTGTTGGATTGTTTCCCTCTAGTTTCGGCTGTGTTCGGATACAGTAAGGCTGTTCCTTTACTGTATAACTTCCAGTGCAGTGGTGGGTTATTTGTTTTTGTAGTAGTAGCACTAGAGCTGAACTAAGATTCATTTAATGAGTAACCAGCTATATCCAGGCTCGGTTGGCGTTTCACCGCTACCAAGTAGTCTTTCCACCCTTTTGCTACAGGGATGGATTAAAGTCTGTGTGCTGCTATTTGGTAGATCGTCTGGTTTCGGGAGGACAGGTGAAGGGCACTTTAATCTGTTTGTTCTTGCTAAATCATGATGCGAGAGGTACGAGGTTTAATTTCTGCTGTTTTGTGCTTAGGGTGTCTCACTATTCTTTCAGGGTTCCCTTGTGGTACTGTGTGGGCTAGTGCGCTGTGGGGTGGATTTCTTTCTCTAATACTTTCCGTGGTAAATGGTTTGGGTTTTTTTGGGGGGGGGGGTTAGGGTGTAGGTTTAGGCGGGCTAGTGGGCACAAGGGAGTTCGCGGTGAACATTTTTCAATTGTAAGCTGAATGCTTTTAATGGTTAAGCTATCTCTTGTGGTCCAAGCGCACTTTCCAGTACGCTTACCGTGTTACGACTTGCCTCCTCTTGTTAGTTGTATGTGGTTTATGAATTTTTAATTGGTTTGTTGAGGAGGGTGACGGGCGGTGTGTGCGCGTCCCAGAGCAGGCTTCAGTCAAACAGTCTTGTTTGGCTTACTGCTAAATCCGCCTTATGGCCCATGTTTCATGTGGTGGGTGGTGGTGTTCTGTTATAGAAAATGTAGCCCATCGCTGCCCCCTCATTAGTTGCACCTTGACCTGACGTTTGAGTGATGGGCTGTTGTGTTCGCTATGGGTCTGTCATAAGGCGAACTGAAAGACGGCGGTATACAGACTGGTTTCGAGAGGGGGTGAGGTGTAGCGTGGATTATCGATTATAGGACAGGCTCCTCTAGGTTGGTTTGGGACACCGTCAAGTCCTTTGAGTTTTGAGTTTGCTTGTAATTCTCTGGCGGATAGAGGTGTGGTGGTTCTATCTGTGTTAACGGTTGAGCATAGTAGGGTATCTAATCCTAGTTTGTGCCTCAACTTTCGTGAGTTCAAAATGTCTTGTTTCGGGTGGCCTAGTGGTGGTATCAGGTGGAATTTGCGTTTTACAGCTGTTCTACTGGTCATGTCACCCTTGTGTAAGTTGTTTCTAGTCACGTTTAACGCCGTATTTAATTATTTTGAGCCATTCGTGTAACCGCGGTGGCTGGCACGGAGTTTACCAGCTCTAGATAACTGTGACTGAGTCGAGCTTTGGCTCATTGCTCAATGTCGATCACTGCTGGGGCCCGTGGGGGTGTGGCGTGCAAGGCGTCTTGGGCTACTTGAGTTGTGTGCCTGATACCTGCTCCACCCATGTATGACAGGGGGTTGGGCGTGGGCACGGGGGCGTGGATGCTTGCATGTGTAAGGTCAGTTTAAAATAATAGTGTGTTCAGGACCAAAACAACTGTTCTGGAAGGTAGCACTTCATCGTGGCGTCTTCAGAGCCGTGCTTTGGTTTTATTAAGCTACTGGAAC